TATAATGTAATTTTAAGTTACTAGTAACTTCTATTGATTTTTTAATTTTATGTTCCTTTCTTCTAGAAGAGTTGAATTAATCCAAAATCCACAGAAAGGGGGTTCATGGCGAAGGGTAAAGATATTAGGGGACGAGTTATTTTGGAATGTACTAGTTGTACTCGAAAGGGTGGCAATAAGGAATTACCGGGCATTTCCAGATATATTACTCAAAAGAATCGACACAATACGCCCAGTCGATTAGAATTGCGAAAATTTTGTCGTTATTGTTACAAGCATACAATTCATGGGGAAATAAAGAAATAGATTGAACGGAACGTGTAAGCAATCCCTTCAAGGAGTAATTGAAGAAGTAAGAAGAATATAATAACATATATATGTATATAATATATATACAAATAAAATAAATACAAATAAAATCCTATTTTTTCATTTCTTTCTGATCGGACAGAAATAGGATTTTATGAATAAGGAATAAACCATGGATAAATCCAAGCAACCTTTTCATAAATCTAAGCGATCTTTTCGTAGGCGTTTGCCCCCAATAGGATCGGGGGATCGAATCGATTATAGAAACATGAGTTTAATTAATCGATTTATTAGTGAACAAGGCAAAATTTTATCTAGACGAGTAAATAGATTGACCTTGAAACAACAACGATTAATTACTATTGCTATAAAACAAGCTCGTATTTTATCTTTGTTACCTTTTCTTAATAATGAGAAACAATTTGAGAGAGCAGAGTCGATTCCTAGAAATACTGGTCTTAAAACCAGAAATAAATAGGTATACTATATTCTTAAAATTTCTAAATGGATTCAAAACTTCAATCGGAACTTAAGATTGATGTTTTGTTCGAAAAAAGCGTACAATACAAATTGTTGGAAAAAATGGGAAAAGAAGAAAGAAATTTTTTTTCATGAAAACATGTTCCTTCATTCCTACTACTTATTTATCTTAATTTTTAGTTTATTTTTATTAGATCTTCCCGGAGTTCATTCTCCGGGGAATTTTTTTTTAATAATTTATTTATATTACTTTAGAATCTTTTTTATTTCATGATCTTATTTTATTGGAAATAATATAAAGACAATTTTTATTTGATATAGCTATTTGCGCAAGTATTTTACGATTAAGAAGTAATTGCCTCTTGTATAGATCATGTATTAATCGACTATAACTATAGGATAATTCATTCTCACGAGTTACCGCATTTATACGAGTGATCCATAAACTACGAAAATCTCTCTTTTTCCTTCCTCTATCTCGATGCGCGGAAACCAGGGCTTTCAGTTTTTGTTGAGTAATAGTTCGAGTAAGTCTTGAATGAGCCCCTCGAAAAGTTGATGCAAATAAACGAATTTTTGTTCGACGTCTCCGAGCTATATATCCTCGTCTAACTCTGGTCATTGAATCAAATTAAACTTTGCTGAATAACTAATTGATTTCTGTTCTTTCAGTCATTCTTTTCCCTTCTCTGAGTTTATTAATAACAAAACGGATTATTCCAATATATAAAATAGAAATTCCAATGGCTTTTGCTGCTATAACCTTCCCAACCACGATTTTTTATCTCAGGTATTTCATCATTTCATCTGGAAATAAGAAATTCCACCGATACTAAACTAAATAAAAAATAAATATAAAATAAATAGTGGGTTCCATCGTTTCTATGGTTACTTCTTAAACGGTGAGGTCCTCTCTATACACCGGAGCCCCTTTCTTCATTTAATCAATGTTATTGGTAACTTGTACAGTTCACACTCTTTGGCTCTACCCATGAATTATATAATAATAGGTCTTTTCACAATAAGAGCTATCCATACAGTGACGGCATTTAATTATGAAAGTTGGCTAGGTAGCTGACCCTGTTAGTCCGTTATTTCAAGAATAGGAGCATAATCTTTCTGCTTCTTAAGTGCGATTTCCCCAGCTTAGTGGATAACTATTTGATTTGCTACCAACGGGGAATTGCTTCTCATCCCAAATCGAGACGATTGGATTTGCACCAATGGAAACCATAAATTCCATACACAATGGAGGAATCCTCATTTTTGTTTAGATAGTAAGTAAAGTCAGTAGCCTTTTTCTACTCTATCTATTCTATTCATTGATACTGGAAAAATTGTCTCGTTTTCTTTGTTCGAGCTCATGATTTGAACGAGTCGCACATACACCCTAGTACATGTTCCTCGACGCTGAGGGCATCCTCGAAGAGCGGGAGATTTGGTAACATTTCTGATTGGCTGTCTTGTCTTTCTAATAAGTTGTTTAATAGTTGGCATGTTTAATCTATATATTATGAAATTTGAATGGGCTGGTTTAGATCGATCTTAACCTGATGATTCTGAATTATTTCTATTTAATTGAATGAATATTTTACCGCGGTAAAATATTTGATATCAAATCATGAAAAATTTAAATTATGGTTTTAAATTCATGGCTTTACGAAAAATCGCCAGTATTTTCGACCGCTACAAGATCAACAATGCCATGAGCTTGGGCTTCCGTTGCTGACATAAAAACATCTCTTTCCATGTCTTCGGATATAATCCATAAAGGGTTTCCTGTTCTTTGTACGTAAACCTTTGTGAGGGTTTCGCGAAGTTTCAATAGTTCTTCCGCTTCCAGGATAAATTCCCCCGCTTGTGCTTCATAAAAAGAACTAGCGGGTTGGTGAATCATAACCCTGATGATATAACATCATGAAAGGTTCTTCTATCTCACATAATTGAGGATAATAAGAAAAAAAAGATAGAATTGAACAACCGTACGGGCATTTTTTTGCATTGCATACGGCTCTGCAATGGCATTTCCTTTTCTCTTCCTGTTCTTTCCGTCGAAGAAAAGACAAACAAACAGAAGAGAGACAAAAAGAATCCATTTGATTCAGATTGTTGAATAATCCATTTACCACCCTTCCTTTCGTATTCCTTTTGGGAGGAGTTATAAAAATACTATGATGGTTCTGTTGCTTTCTATATTTATCTTATGTGTGATTTAGCAATCCCAAAGTTTTTTTTGATCCGATCAAAATAAAGAAAAAATGATCTTTTTCATTTTCTTACTCTTTTTTTTTCAGAAAAAAATATAAATATCGCAAAGATACTTTTGGTGTTTAAGAAAAATGGTTTGTGACACTGAAAAGGTTCTTTGACACATAATATCAAAGACCAAATAGGAAATAACCTTTTTTTCATACTACTATTTCGATACATAATCTTGTGTTATTAAAAAACAAAAAAAGGGTTCGGTTTGTTCATATCGAATTTGAAGTGCCATGCTATTATTACTTATCGATATGGCGAAGGCATAGTCCTTTTTCTCAAATAAAAAACACATTGGCGCCAAGCGTGAGGGAATGCTAGACGTTTGGTAATTTCCCCCCCGACCAGAATGAAAGATCCCATTGAAGCGGCTAATCCCATGCAGATTGTGTGTACATCTGGTGGGACAAATTGCATAGTATCATAAATAGCTATTCCGGGTATTACCCAACCTCCGGGGGAGTTTATAAACAAATAAAGATCCTTAGTATCATCCTCTATACTAAGATATACCATAAGACCAACAAGTTGATTCGAGATCTCGCTATCAACCTCTTGTCCTAAAAAAAGTAATCTTTCTCGATAAAGTCGGTTGATTAGGATAAAATTGTATCCCTTAGAAACCGTACATGCACCTTTGGACGCATACGGTTCAAAAAAAAAAATAATCAATGTGTCGATTCCAGTCCTATTTCGTTTTTTGTACCTGTTTTTTTCTAATGAGGGGACTTGTTCTTCTAATTTTCAACACTTTTGCCCCCTTCCCTCGAAAAAAATCATGAACTTATTGAACTAACCTTTCATTGATGTATTATTTCATCGAGATTTAAATCCCGATGTTATTTTCTTGTTCCTGAACGGGCCCCTTCCTTTTTTTAGGTTCATGTTCTACTCCGGGTAAAGATCTGTCCGAATTATATTTGCACATATAGGGCAAATAATATCAGTACCACTCACTTCTTTTTGTTTTTGTAACACGTTTCATATCTTTTGCCAAACTAAACGATTATATTTAGATAGATTTACCATGCTACTCCATGGATTGCTAGTTTTATATAACTCTTATGGTATAAAAATGATTATGATACAAGCGGTAATCATATATATATATATATATATATATAATTACCCATTTGGTATTTTCTGAACGAAGCCTGGATACTTTGTTGTTATAATTCAACCATAAATCTTTCGAATTTAAATTATTTATCCCCAAAATAAATTGATCTAATTGTACTTCGCGCTTCGAATTCTTGATGGTTCAATCCATTTTTTCTCGGGCGAAACATAAGATATCTCGATCGGGGGAGAGAACGGGTAAATCCCATATGACCCAATATATCTGACAAGTCGCACTATACGTCAACCCAAACTGCATCTTCCTCTCCAGGACTCCGAAAAGGTACTTTTGGAACACCAATGGGCATTAAATAAAAAAAAATGGAAGTACTTTACTTTGATGCGGAAACGTAATAATGAGTTTAGTGTTTTTCTAATTTTTATTTCTGTTTATGCTATCATATAGAAAAGGAAGACGGAATAAATAAAGAAAAATTCTTATGAGTATTCCGTTGGAACGAGTAACAAGTGCATAAATACTTGTTCTTAAAAAATGAAACCAACCCACCATTGCGTATTGCTACTTATCGGGTATAGAATAGATCTGCTTCCATTTTTTCCCACGAACGGAATTGTTCCATTTTTTCGAATGGAACGAAATAAATATTAACCTTGCTCATAGATAATCTACTGAAAAGAGTTAGGTACTCTAGTATATAAAGTTTCGTTTTTTGCAATGCGATAAAGTTACATAGTGTCTATTTATCTTTGATAAAGAGGTATTTCCATGGGTTTGCCTTGGTATCGTGTTCATACCGTCGTATTGAATGATCCCGGTCGGTTGCTTTCTGTCCATATAATGCATACGGCTTTAGTTTCTGGTTGGGCCGGTTCAATGGCTCTATACGAATTAGCGGTTTTTGATCCTTCTGACCCTGTTCTTGATCCAATGTGGAGACAGGGTATGTTCGTTATACCCTTCATGACTCGTTTAGGAATAACCAATTCATGGGGTGGTTGGAGTATTACAGGAGGGACTATAACGAATCCGGGTATTTGGAGTTACGAAGGTGTGGCAGGGGCACATATTGTGTTTTCTGGCTTGTGCTTTTTGGCAGCTATCTGGCATTGGGTGTATTGGGACCTAGAAATATTCTCTGATGAACGTACAGGAAAACCCTCTTTAGATTTACCAAAAATCTTCGGAATTCATTTATTTCTCTCAGGGTTGGCTTGCTTCGGTTTTGGCGCATTTCATGTAACAGGCTTGTATGGTCCTGGAATATGGGTATCGGATCCTTATGGACTAACTGGAAAAGTGCAATCTGTAAACCCGGCGTGGGGTGCGGAAGGCTTTGATCCTTTTGTTCCGGGAGGAATAGCTTCTCATCATATTGCAGCGGGAACGTTGGGCATATTAGCGGGCCTATTCCATCTTAGTGTTCGTCCGCCTCAGCGTTTATACAAAGGATTACGTATGGGAAATATTGAAACAGTACTTTCCAGTAGTATCGCCGCCGTCTTTTTTGCAGCTTTCGTTGTTGCTGGAACTATGTGGTATGGTTCGGCAACTACCCCGATCGAATTATTTGGTCCTACTCGTTATCAGTGGGATCAGGGATATTTCCAGCAAGAAATATATCGAAGAGTTGGCGCTGGGCTAGCCGAAAATCTTAGTTTATCAGAAGCTTGGTCGAAAATTCCTGAAAAATTGGCTTTTTATGATTACATCGGTAATAACCCGGCAAAAGGGGGATTATTCAGAGCGGGCTCAATGGACAACGGAGATGGGATAGCTGTTGGATGGTTAGGGCATCCCATCTTTAGAGATAAAGAAGGACACGAGCTTTTTGTACGTCGTATGCCTACTTTTTTTGAAACATTTCCGGTAGTTTTGGTAGATGGAGACGGAATTGTGAGAGCCGATGTTCCCTTTAGAAGGGCGGAGTCGAAGTATAGTGTCGAACAGGTAGGTGTAACTGTTGAGTTCTATGGTGGCGAACTTAATGGAGTCAGTTATAGTGATCCCGCTACTGTCAAAAAATATGCTAGACGCGCTCAATTAGGTGAAATTTTTGAGTTGGATCGTGCTACTTTGAAATCTGATGGCGTTTTTCGTAGCAGTCCAAGGGGATGGTTCACTTTTGGGCATGCTATATTTGCTTTGCTCTTCTTTTTTGGGCACATTTGGCATGGTGCTAGAACCTTGTTCCGAGATGTTTTTGCTGGTATTGATCCTGATTTGGATGCTCAAGTCGAATTTGGAACATTCCAAAAACTTGGGGATCCTACTACAAAAAGACAGGCAGTCTGATACAACAGGGCTCTGGTCTATATTTTGTTTTTTATTAGTTTTTTACCTTACATAAGTTGTAAGGTGCCGGATAAATTGGGAATCTCTATTTTTTCTTTGCCTGTTTTCCATTTCTTTATCTGGTAATCCCATCAAAAATGAATAGGTGTGGAAGCTATAATTGTAAACCACGATCGAATTTATGGAAGCATTGGTTTATACATTTCTATTAGTCTCTACTTTAGGAATAATTTTTTTCGCTATATTTTTTCGAGAACCACCTAAGGTTCCTACTAAAAAGTGAAATGACTTTTTATTATCTCAATCTCAATTGAAGTAATGAGCCTCCCATATTGGGAGGCCTATTACTTCAATCAATTAGTCCCCGTGTTCCTCGAATGGATCTCTTAATTGTTGAGAGGGTTGCCCAAAAGCAGTATATAAGGCGTACCCAGTAAAGCTTACAAGTAAACCAGATATGAAGATGGCGACTAGGGTTGCTGTTTCCATTATTAGATAATTTCAAGATCACGATGGATCCACAACTATAATAAGATTATTTATTTACAACTACAACAAAATAGTATACAAAGTCAACAGATCTCAATCAACGAAATAAGATTTATGGCTACACAAACCGTTGAGGGTAGTTCTAAGTCTGGACCAAGACGAACTACTGTAGGTAATTTATTAAAACCATTAAATTCGGAATATGGTAAAGTAGCACCAGGATGGGGGACTACCCCCTTTATGGGAGTCGCAATGGCTCTATTTGCAATATTCTTATCTATTATTTTGGAAATTTATAATTCTTCCGTTTTATTGGATGGAATTTCAATGAATTAAATTAGGTTTCTAAGACTTATGAAGTTCTATTAAAATAAAAAAAAAAAATTATTGGAACTTAGATTTCTAGGCCGTTCTGGTAGTTCGACCGTGGAATTCCTTTGTTTCGGTATTTCCGGAATATGAGTGTGTGACTTGTTATAATTGATCCTACTGATAGTACAGAGAATAGGTCTGTCATCTTGATAGAGATGATTCTACCTCGTCGGATATTTCTATTTATGCTAGTATCCGGAACACGAAAGGGGTTTCTA